GGTGGAACACATAATTTCATTCGATAGTAAACGCTATACCTTACCAATCTATTTGAACTTGAACAAGGTTCCATTGGAATGAGAGTTCACCGTTAGAAGCGATGCGTGAGCTGGGTTAAGAACGTCTTGAGGCAGTTTGTTCCCTATCTACCGTTTTATCTATGTATGGAAGATGGTACGTTAAGTTCTATGAAAGAATTCACCCGCCTTGTCAAAATCGATAGCGTCATAGCTCTATATTATTGGGTTATTGGCCTGGCATCTGTTTCTATTCTTTTGGCTAAAAGTTTACATTTTTTACCAGCCTGGGATCAAAAAGTTTTGTAACACAGATTTTCCCAATCAAATTGGATGGTGTTGGCTGAGCATTTAACCCACTCTTCTAATGAAAAGGATTTGACGGTCAACCCATTATTGTTCTACACTACGAGATACCAAAAGCTATCTTATAAATCATACCCTACAAAGTTGAACACAGGCTGAGTCTCTATGCCTTAAATGGAGCACTGGATTGGATACCCAGGAAATCGGCGCTATCATTTATAAGAAGTTAATCATCTGGAAGCGTCTGTAAGGTTACAACACAAGTCACTGATAACTCCGATGAAGAGTTCAAGTTACTGACATCTGCCCGGCATTAATAATAAACGGCGGCTGTATCGTAAACGGTCCTAAGGTAGCGAAATTCCTTGTCGGGTAATCTCCGACCTGCATGAATGGTGTAACGACTTCCCCATTGTCGCTAGTTTGAGACTCCTAATAAATAGAATTATCCATGAATATGTGGAACACTACGGCCCGACGGTAAGACCCTGAGCACCTTAACTTCCCTAAAAAGTTCTTATGTGTTGGCATGGTTACGAGATTAAAGGATCAAACCTTGATAATCGACTCGTGAGGTAAAAGAAACAGTCGGTGCGAAGTCGTAACATGGTAGTTGACAGTGAACTAGTAGCTGAACCAAAATGGCTGCTGGAAGTAGAAATCGTTACTAAGCGTCAGGAAGTCCTGGACGTTGAATCCAATAGCGTAGTTTTTAAAAGACATCGATATACGGATTTCTCCTGAAAAAACGCGAAAAACCCTAGAATGTTGGAATAGGAGATAATATTTTGGTAGTGGAAGTACGAATTGAAGTGTGGAGAGAATCCTCTTAGTAACTCAACATATGGAAATCGAGAGAGATGCCACAAGTTGTCTCTATGAATAGTGGTTTATAGCCATGGCTCCATGAACTATAAAGCATGTGATCTAATTACAGAACAGGAAAATAATAGACCGAACCTTGGACTCTTGAAATATTCTTGGAAGATTCGTAATTAGTGGTTAAAGGTCAAACAAACATGAATATAGACGGTTTTCTGCGAAATCTATTTGGAAGATATATCATTGGGAAGTTTATCCAGGAAGTTAGCGTCTTAATTAAAAACACCAGGCATGCAATACCGAACATATAAGTACTTCTATGTACCAAGAAAAGTTAAACCAATAAAGGTGTACTACAATTATCCCATACATCTTAACTTTAATAACGTATCTATTATAAACCAGAACTTCTTTGACTTGCCAACTCCCAGCCATGTCTTGCTAACAGCTTGTACGGTAATAATATCGTTTTTGGCGGTTGAGCATGTTAACTCGATTGATACTTGAAAATTTTATGATCGAAGCATCCATCAACAGCTATGGTAACTATATTAATAACTTTATACATAATTATAACCTTACGGTCTGTTTTGTTCCGCTCAATACTCAGAAATGTCGTCTCATCGCAACCTTGTAATATTATATGTTTGCTTGTGAGCTGTAATCATAATGTACTTTTCTTGCCTGAACTAGTGTAAAGAAACCACTAAAAAAGAATAATATTATAAATAAACGACCATATAAAATGAAGATAGGTTGTGGTAATTGACATCCAATCCATAATAAAGCATAGAATGAACATATAAACCATATAGTAGGTACAGAGTATTCTCTTGCGCCAAAAGCAAATTTAAATTGTATTAGTGATGTTAAGTTTCTTTGTTCTGCTAATAAGAATAATAATTGTAATGATGCTATCATAACTAATAAACCAGCTGTTTTATTAGGAATTGTTTTTAACATAGCATAGAAAGGTAAGAAATACCATTCGGGGACAATATGTAGAGGAGTAACGTATCTATCTACTACAATTGCATTATCAGGATGAGCTAATGGTAGAATACCAAATAAACTTTGAGCTAAAAATATAACTAATACATTATTAAATCCTTTAATATCTAAACATAATAGACTTGGATAGAAAGGTATTTTTAAAGCTGTATCATATCCTAAAGGATTAGAGCTACCTTGTAAATGTAAGAAGAATATATGTATAAAAACAATACATAAAGCTATAAATGGGAATATAAAATGTAATACAAAGAATCTTTTTAGTGTTGGATCACTAATAATATATCCACCACAAATCCATGATACAAGTCCAGGAATAAAATATAATAAATTAGTAATAACGGTTGCACCCCAGAAACTCATTTGACCCCAAGGTAATACATAACCCATAAAGGCAGTAACAATAGAGATTAAGAATATTATTAATCCAGATATCCATGATAAAGGTAAATATGAATATGAGTAATTTAATCCTCTTAAAATATGTAAGTAAGTTAAAATAAAAACAAATGTAGCTCCAGTAGCGTGCATATATCTAAAACACCATCCACTCCATAGTTCTCTTAATATATGTTGAACACTATAATATGCATAAGATATTTCTGGAGTATAGCAAGTTGCTAATAATACACCAGTTAATATTTGAATAAAAAATACTATTCCTAATAGGAATCCATAATTCCATAAGAAATTTATATTTAATGGACAAGGGTAATTAATTAAATGTGCTTTAGCTAAATTTATAGAGTTATAATTAGTATAAACAAAAAATGAATTCAATCTTATTTAAAAATTAATAATCCAAATAAAGTCATTGTTGATCCTATAGAACAGATCATATTCCAACCATTTAGAGCGTCTGGATAATCAGGAATACGTCTAGGCATTACATTAAATCCAAGAAAATGCATAGGTAAGAATGTTAAAATTACTCCTACGAAAAATAACATTATCCATAATATAATTATTGTATTATCACGTAAATTTTTACCAAAATAATTTTCTTGAAAAGCACTAACTGCTGTAAATACTCCAATAATAGCTCCAATAGATAATACAAAATGGAAGTGAGCAATTACGTAATATGTATCGTGTAAAGCTATGTCTATTGCAGCATTACCTAGTATTACTCCAGTAGTACCACCAAAAGTAAATGTACATATAAATAATAATGCTAATAAAGATGAGTTATGAGTTATTCCGAAATTACTGCTCATGTATGTACATAACCAATTGAATACTTTTGTACCAGTAGGGATAGATATTAAAATAGTTGTAGATGTAAAGTAAGCTCTAGTATCTACTTCTAAACCAGTTGTATACATATGATGAGCCCATACAACACTTCCTAATACAGCTATACAAGCCATAGCTAATATCATTGACTGATTACCAAATAGACTTCTACAGTAATTAGTAGAAATTACATGACTAATAATACCGAAAGCTGGCAATATTAAAATATATACTTCGGGATGACCAAAGAACCAGAATAAATGTTGATATAATACAGGATCTCCTGAAAATGTAGGATCATAAAATAAAGTATTGAAGTGTAAATCAGATAATAACATTAATACTCCACCGGTTAATACAGGTAATGTTAATAATAACATAACAGATGTTATTACTATTGACCATGTAGATACACTTAATATACCTAGTGTTAGACCTTTAGCACGTAAATGTACTACAGTAGTAAGGAAATTTAAGGAAGACATTATACTTGCTACACCAGATACTAAAAGACCTATTACAATAACATCTACAGCTACAGGTGATAAGGACATTAAAGATGTGCTTAAAGGTGGATATAATGTCCATCCAGTTCCTCCTCCAAATTCAGCTGTTGTTGATAATATAACAAGTCCAAATGCAATAGGTTGTAGTAATAAAGATATACTATTAATTCTAGGATAGGCTAATTCTGAAGAACCACATAGAATTGGTAGAAAATAATTACCAAAACCACCAAATAATCCAGGCATTATATTAAAGAATATCATAATAATACCATGAATAGTAAATATCATATTATAAAAGTTAACATTTTCTTGAGCAATAATTCTTAGTGATGAGGAGTATAACTCTGTACGTATTATAACAGATAATAGAAAACCATAACTACCAAATAAAAATGAAAACCATAAATAGTATAAACCCAGAGTTTTATGATTACAATTTGTAATAAGAGTATATCTTTGTAAAACAATAAATAAGAAATACATGAGGCTTGGATATGAATGAGTAAGATTCGATCCATACAGTCCCAGCGACAGCGGTTATACCTTGGAAAAGCCGAGTATTATCCATCCATGTCAGGCGTTAAAAGCGTTCGTTCTTATTATATAGGCCAGTCGAGTTCCTTTAATTTAGTTTCCTCACAGCTTTTTTCGGTCCAAAGTACGCGATCTCTTGTATGGTAAAAAAGGGCTTAAACCAACAGCATAACATTTTTAGTCCCATGCTAGTATATTTCATATATGATCTTATCGTTTGGGCGTAATATTTCCTTTCCGGCTGTTTCCATCTCAACTCTACAGGTTAACGCCTGGAGTTCTTAATCTAAATAGATAAATTCTTGCGTGACGAGCGGTGTGTGCAAGGCAACAATACACGCTATTTTATTTTTATTGCAAGGCTGCGATGAGACGACATGGAGGTGCCAATAGTATATAAGGATTAGAGCTCCATATATACTATAACCTGTTATCCCCGGCGAACCTTTTTACCGTTATATGTTTACGGCACACAAATAAAACCGTTCTTATAAATAATATTCTTTATATTTAGAGTTTATAGTAATATAAAAGCACATTTAGTATCATACTCTTCATTAACGTCATTATATGCAACATCTTTAAAATATTTTTCTGTAGGTATTTTATTCTCATTTAATCCTATATTACTATTAATATTTGTTTACTCAATAAGAGAAAGTTTATATACTACATTTTCATCAGTAGCTTCCGGTATATTAGGTATTATTGCTTCAGAAGCATTATTATTTATAACATATTTTTGGGGTATCTTACATTTTAGTTTATCTCCTTATCCTTTATCAAATGAAGGTATAATTTTAACATCATCTAGAATGTTAATATTAACTATTACATTTATTTTAGCTAGTGCATCTTGTATGACTGCATGTGTACAATTTTTAATAGAAAAAGGAATGAGTTTTGAAATATCAAGCATTGTTTGTATTATATTCTTAATTGGTGAATGTTTTGCATCACTTCAAACAACAGAATATCTACACTTAGAATATTGTATAAATGATGCTATATTAGGTACATTATTTTATTGTGTAACTGGTCTACATTTCTCACATGTTATAGTTGGTATATTATTGTTATTAACATACTTTATAAGAATAGTTGAAGTTTATGATATAAATAGTGAATGGTCATATTCTTTATTTGGAATATCATATATTGTTTTACCTCATTCTGATCAAATTACTTTATTATACTGGCATTTTGTAGAAATTGTTTGGTTATTTATTGAGTTCTTATTCTATTCAGAATAATATGAACAAAATATGTCCTGTTTCAAGTATATGGCTATATTAGACAATTATAAATTGTGTTCATAGCTAGAGTACGTAAGGAAAAGGAAAGGTTAACCGCTATCAAAAATAAATGGCGAGAAGGGAAGTGTGTTTTCAATAGAAACCTTCATATAGACTATGCTGACTTGAGTAATGATAAATTGCTAGTATTAGCTATCCATAGTTAACTGATTCCGTTTTGACCGGTCATTTTCTTTGCCTGGAGGTTACGTCCATACAGTTATAATGCAAGTGGAATGTTAGAAGCAAACACTAGC